TTGTTATTGAATTGCGTGCGCATAAAGACCATAAAAAGAGTCTCGTTTTATGGTTCTTTCATATACGTTTTCTTTAATTGAATGAACGTTCTGATTCTCAAATTCTCAAAATACTTCAATTGGTACACGCAAGAAATAGGCTAATTCAGCAGCCTTTTGTTCAATTTCTCGTGGAGTCAAATTCTCATCAGTACGGGTCAAGGGAATGGACCCCTGGCCTCGGATGTCCATATAAAGAACACGACGAGCATAAATACCCTCTTTAACTTCTATTCTAACGGACTGAATATCTTTTATAAGGAATCGGAGGAATATGCGACGATTTTTTCCCGGAAATCCCCAACGAAAAATACAGACTACTCCTTCCTTTCTATCGAATCGATCATAACCACTACCTACATTCCAGGAAATTGTGCACCACAAATAAGAGCTGATAAAGAGACCCGCAATTCCGTAGAAAGACATCACGATTCCTTGTGGAAAAAAAATGATTTGCTGAGGCGGAAAAAAAGATAGCAAATTTCTACCAAGATAACTGGAAGTTCCAACTAATAAGAAGCCTAATGAACCTAAAAAAAGGATAAAGGCCCAGCAGAAATTACTTATTTTTCGAGACCCCGTTATAAGTTCTATCCATATATCGTCTGATCGCCAAGTCATACTTTACTCGATTGCATTTTATTGGAATTAAGATAATACCCCAGAGAAATTTGACTTTACTTTTTTGTTTCCGAAGTAACTCTCATCAACTAGCACTAGTTTGAGGTGAACTAGCACTAGTTTGATGTCAACCTTTAGGAGTAATTCATCAAATTGGTTAAATCTAAAATAATAACATACTCTTTATTTAATACGATTCCACTATACATATCGATATACATATAGATTCACCGACTACATTTCAGCCATCCAGAGATCCTGATCTATTTGAAAATTGCTAGAATTGATATATCCATATATCATGTTTCTGCGGGCATAAGAGTTTTTTCCTTTATGTTCGGCGGAAATCACATGTTATACTATATTCCAATAAATAGATATCCGTGTTATGATACAAGTCCACGTTTTCAAAAAAAAAAATGGATGAGATTGGGTCCCGGTGGATCTAAACAATCTTGTTTTTTTGAACATGAAGAAATAAAGAAGCCATTGCAATTGCCGGAAAGACTAGGCCTACTAACGGCACAAAAATAGACGGAAGGTTCAAATTTGTCATAGAAGGGGTACCTCGATTTACTATTTGTATCTGTTATTATTATTATATAAATAAAGATATCTTGTAATAATTATAATTAAATTAAGAATTTGAATTCTAATTAGATAATATTTATTATTAATAGACAAGAATTTGAAATTCTTAGTATAGATCTAAGCATCTATATATCTAAATCTAACTGAGTACGTATAATAAGAATAAGTGCAAAGAATGTAGAACTGTAGAACTAAATAAATGGACTTAGTCATCTCCTACATGAGAAAGATATGTATGATAATAAACTTTATTTTTTTTCTTCATTTCTTTGTCTTTTGTTCTTATCTTCTAATTTTCTAAAAATAGATAAAGAGTTTTTTACCGATTATCGAAAGATTCGTTCGAATCCGACCCAACATGAATTTTTAGCTAAAATGGTTTTTCGGGAGATAGAGAAAGATACAAAACTCTATTATCTATATTGAAATTTCAAATTATATACCTAAGACAAGAAAAAATGCGTTTTATTTTCCGAATTTCACGAAAGGAAGAACTCACTCTTGGTGATGGTGATAACGGCTTCTCGATTCGTAATCAGGAATATAAATATAGGTCAAAAAAAGAGCTATACTCAACTTTAGTTTTAATTCTTTCTACAATTCGATCTTCGATCACCAAAGAAAAGGCCATTATTATCTTATTTACTTTGATTCCGATAAACTAACTACTTTTTGCTACAAACACAAAAAAAAAATAATTGAACTTAGTGCTCTACTTTATTTTGCTTGACTTTTGATTCAAAGGAAAAAAGGCGTGGAGCTTAAATAACTCACTCAGAACGCTTTTTAAAAGATTACGTGGTACAATTAGGTCGAATAAACCCTTCTGGAATAAGTATTCAGCTGCTTGTGAACCTTCGGGTATTGTTTTATTCAATGTTTGTTCAATTACTCTTTTACCTGCAAATGCAATGTAGGCATTGGGTTCGGCAATAATGATATCCCCCAACATACCAAAACTAGCTGTCACTCCACCAGTTGTCGGAGATGTAAGGATTGATACATAAAATAATTTTTTATTAAATTGATAATCATATAAAGCAGACGAGATTTTAGCCATTTGCATCAAGCTCAAACTTCCTTCCTGCATGCGCGCCCCCCCAGAAGCACACACTATAATAAGAGGTAATTTTTGATTGGCAGCGTGTTCAATCAAACGGGTGATTTTCTCTCCGACTACGGATCCCATACTACCCCCCATAAACTGAAAATCCATAACCCCAATTGCTACGGGAATGCCGTTTAGTTG